TCGTCAAGGAACGAAAAAAGTCGCAATTTGTCTCTCCCGCCCGGCGTGTGTGCCTACCAATTCAACAAGTAGTTTTAGTTGTTGAAAGGATTCCGGTGAAAAATGAAGAAGTACAAACAAGCAAGAAAGAATTCGATACAAAATTGCTGGTGGGTAATCTAACCAAATGATGAGGGATTCCTCGAGAAGTTAACAATTAGTTTTCATATTGAATGATTCTAAATTATTCAAGGAAGAATGGGTTTGAAACATACACGAGGAAGGTTCTGGGAGCAATATCGGTTGTGAATCTCTTACGAACCAAGAGCCGTGTGAAGTAAGAATTTCATGCACGGTTCCGAATGAGCGGAAAGATCGGAAATCTTCTTTTCGACTCTGACTCTCCTATACCAGTCGTTGCTTTTTTCTCTGTTACCTCTAAAGTAGCAGCTCCAGCTTTATTTACGCGACTCTTCGGTCTAATTTTTCCACATTTATCTAATGAGTGGCATGTCGTGGTAGGATTATTAGCTACTTTTAGCATGATATTAGGAAATCTAATTGCCGTTACTCAAATAAGCATGAAACGTATGCTAGCTTATCCCTCTATAAGCCAAATTGGATATATTATGATTGGAGTACTTGCTGCAGACCCGGAGAACGGTTACGCAAGTATGATAACTTATACGTTTATTTATATACTCATGAATCTGGGAACTTTTGCTCGTATCACCTCATCTGGTTTACGAACCGGAACTGATAATATTAGGGATTACGCGGGATTATATACGGAGGATCCTGTTCTAACATTCTCTCCGGTTTTACGTTCACCATCCCTAGGGGGTATACCTCCACCATCCGGTTTTTTTGGTAAACTCTATCTCTTCTGGCATGGATGGAAAGCTGGTTCGTACCCATCAGTCCTGGTAGCGCTCGTCGCAAGTGTCATTTCTATCTATTATTATCTTAAAATAATTAAATTAATGTTCACTGGGAAGAATGGTAGGAGCGATGCATCCACAACTTATATACGAAATTCATTAGTTTCTCCATCAATTTCAATCTCAAAAAGTTCTGTTGAAATAGCTACGATCATTCGTGCACTAGCATCAACCCTATCGGGTATATTGATAGATCCCATTATCGGGATCACACGGAATACTTTATTCTAGACTCACTTCTTGTGATGCGAACTCTTTTTCTTCCGAATTATTTTTACTAGAAGCCGGTTCTGCTGCCCCAACTAGTCTGTCTCTGCAACTTACAAAATAGTTACATCTTCTTCGGTAATTGATCTTGACATTTTCCTATCTAGCTTGTATTTGTCTTTTCGCACCCGGAATCACTTGCTGGGAAAATGATCACCCGTCTACTGCGGGGGAGATATAAGTATTTTCGCGCGATGCACAGCTGGGGTTGGGCAGTAACAACCCATGCTGCTACATCCAAATATTTAGGCGGAAAGAGAATGCCTATCTTTCTTGCCTCTTCGTATGGTATTATTTTATTGATGCCGAAAAAGAGACTCTATGTAGGAAGAGGCAATCAACCACCCCTTTAGGATGATTGATTGCGGGCGAGAGTAGATTCGAACCCTCGGCCGTCGTCAGTATGAAGTGGAACCTTACCACTCCATGAAGAAGCAATGAGTAATGAAGAAGGTCCAGGTACTTCATCTAAACCTGACCTGAGCGGAGTCTCCCAGTTAGTAAATTTGGTAAAAAAGAGATGAAAATTCGGTTCAGCAGTTGACAGGCATAGAAATTCTTCATAAAATGGAGTTATGTTGGTGAGCGTAGCTACACCATTTCTCCCTGCTTTCGAAGAAAGGATAGACATACTAGACTCAAAATCTAGTATCGCATAGTACGTAGGTTCAAAATCCTACGCGAGGCGTACAGAGGTCTCTCATTTATGAGAGAAGTCTCTCGACTTCTTGCTTCTAACCATTGGTCGACTTCCATGCCTGTCTCCTCGAGTGAAGAGACACTGGAAATGTCTCTCCGACTCGAGAGACGAGTGGGTCCCGTTGCAGAGATATGTGAGGCGGTAAGTCCCACCTCTTCTTCTTTGTCTTTCCAAACCAAGACTGGGACGGAAAATCCTAACATCCGAAAGTATTGGAGCGAGACCCAATACTCAAGGAATAGTCTTACAGATAGAAAAGGTATAAAAAAAGAATAAACAAAAAAGGACGACTGAGACATGAGCGCGATTCTTATAAGAAATTCTCATGTAAATGAGATGAACCAGAAATCTTAGTAGTTGGTTGCTTGGTGTCTCAAAACAAAAAGAGGATGGGACTCAAAATCCCATCCTCTTTTTGTTTCCAAAGGACTCCAAATCCTCCGAATGGGACTCAAAATTCCACCCATAAGCCCAGCCCGTAAGGGCCATTTCTTCCATCTACCTTACCGATACCTTCATCTCGATCTTGCTTGATATTGCTTAATCCTGCCTCTAAGTCAGATATGAAAACCCCCATACCCTCTAGCGGTAGATAAAAGAAGAACCATCAGAGGGGAGGGAAAAACCGACACGTCAAAGTTAATCAGCGCAAAATTTTGTGGATCCGTGGGGGGGGGACTGATAACCACGGAACATACCTCTTTGTTTTTGGGACTGAAAACCACTAATCCCAGTCGGCCAAATTTGGATAATTATTACAATCCTCAACGGATTATCGCGCTATCGTCTACCTCCCTTTCTTCGGAGCTTTTCGCGCGGCAGCATGTTCGACTTGGGTTGCCTGGTGTAACTTCTGGAGTACATTACGGCAGGATCTTTCACTCGTACGGGCCGCCTCGATCTTTAAAGATTGGGCGGCTATGCTCTGCTTATGTCGGAGTCAACCCCTATAGTATAAGGAGAGTCCATTCAGGTGATCCCTAGGTTGCGCATTTGGTAGTTGACCAGCCGCTTGGTACTGCGTACATAGAACCAGTTTATCACAAATAATACTGTAGGGTTGGCCGTACGCGAGTAATAGCGCTCGGACCCAGCCAGGTGCCTCCATCCCACAAACTGGGGGGAATTACCTCGCTCCCGTCGCGTACGACTAGCCCTGCGGCGAGCAGATAATCCCCGTGCTATAGCTGTGTCAACAGGAAAGATCTCTGGGAGAAGCGCGAAAGAATCATGCTCAAATATTTCGAAAAGGGAAAAGTCGAAGGACGAAGGAATTTGAATTACCACTAGTACTAGGCAGAAAAGTCCACCTGCTAATAAGACGAATAAGAGTTCATCCTCGCTCATATTCTTTGATGAATCGTTTCGCGGGTTCGTTGAATATTGGTGATTGCTCCTAATACTAATACTTAGGGCAGTTCAAGTTCAGTCGGTTGACTACAGCACCGAGCGCGTTGGCGACTTCTCGTTCCCCCGGGCGAGGAGGGATTCGAACCCCCGACACCGTGGTTCGTAGCCACGTGCTCTAATCCCCTGAGCTACAGGCCCCGACTCCATTGGATCCGTTCCGAGATTCACCGAAATAGACTGGGCTGGAACCACCTTCTTCTCTCCTCCATCTATCTATTCTTATTCTGGAGGTTGGTGAAGACGCGTAAGCCCGAGACTCCCTCCATTCATCGGTATTCTTTCTATCACTGAGAAAGGAGTGAAAGGATGTTCTGTTCCACATGGAGTTCCGAATAGAGATGAACCCTACGAGAATCAAGGGCATTCCATCTCTCTTTTTTTTTTTATTCTGGCGTCGAGCTATTTTTCCGCAGGGCCCCCCCTGCAGTATTGTTACCGCGGTAGAGTTTCACCACCAAGTTCGGGATGGATCGGTGTGGTTCCCCTACGCCTGGGACACCAGAATATCAACCCTTGAAAGAGGATACGCAAATATCAACCCTTGAAAGAGGATACGCATAGAATGGGGAAGAACTGATCAGCTTGAGTCTACGACTCCGGCCCGAAAGCGGAAGACACACCAGAAGTAGGGATGCACTTTCCAAACAATATCCTGACCCGCTTCTTCCTCTATCCCTTGGATTTGGATAAAGGAAGAAGCGGTACGAAGTTTTCTTTCAGACCCCTACATTAATAATTGATAGGCTTGCTGTCACACAACCAAAGACTAGTGGCATTGCCTGATCAATTTGATCAAGTTTTGCGGGAACAAAGTTCAAACCTCTCGGTCTGTTAGGATGCCTCAGCTGCATACATTACTGCACCTCCACTTAGCACCTATCGTGGTTATAAACGGCTCGTCTTGCCGTGACCTTACCTCGGGCTCGGGGTTCTCAAATCAGAGACTTATGTTGTGTTTGGCGGTTCGCGGGAACGGGGAATAAGTCTTTGCCCCGGCTTTTTACGCGTCCAAAGCCTCCCGAGTCAATACGAGTAGGAGAGCACTC